GTAAGAATTGATTCAGAGGATCGAATCCAAATTTTAAAATTATTATTTGATGCAATTAGAACTGTTCCCAACGATAAAATGATTAAAAAAAAATCTATTGGAATAAAAGAAATTAATAAAAAAGTTCCTCGATGGTCATACAAATTAATCAACGATTTTGAACAACAGGAGGGGGAAACCGAAGAAACTGTGGTAGAGGATCATCAGATTCGTTCAAGAAAATCCAAACGTGTAGTGATTTTTACTGATAACCAACAAAATACTGATGCTTATACTAATACCAAAGAAACTAATAATACTGATCAAACAGGCGAAGTTGCTTTGATACGTTATTCCCAACAATCGGATTTTCGTCGAGACATAATCAAAGGCTCCATGCGCGCTCAAAGACGTAAAACAGTTACTTGGAAACTCTTTGAAGCAAATGCGCATTCCCCTCTTTTTTTGGACCAAATAGACAAATCTTTTTTTTTTTTTTTTGATATTTCTGAACGGATGAAAAAAAATTTTAGAAATTGGATGTGGAAAAACACAGAATTCACAATTTCGAATTATACAGAGAAAAAGACAAAAGAAAGCGCGAAAAAAAAAGAGGAGGACAAAAAAGAAGAAGACAAAAGAAAGGAGAAAGTGCGTATACAAATAGCGGAAGCCTGGGATAGTATTTTACTTGCTCAAGTAATGAGAGGTTTTTTATTAGTAACCCAATCAATTCTTAGAAAATATATTATATTACCTTCATTGATAATAGCTAAAAATATCGTCCGTATACTATTATTTCAATTTCCGGAATGGTATGAGGACTTAAAGGATTGGAATAGAGAAATGCATGTTAAATGTACCTATAACGGCGTTCAATTATCAGAAAAAGAATTTCCAAAAAACTGGTTAACAGACGGCATTCAGATCAAGATCCTATTTCCTTTTCGTCTTAAACCTTGGCACAGATCTAAGTTACGAGCCCCTTATAAAGATCCAATGAAAAAGCAAGGTCAAAAAAATGATTTTTGTTTTTTAACAATTTTTGGAATGGAAGCTGAACTACCTTTTGGTTCTCCCAGAAAGAAACTTTCATTTTTTGAACCGATTTTAAAAGAACTCAAAAAAAAAATTAAAAAATTGCAAAAGAAATGTTTTATAATTCTAGGAATTTTTAAAGAACAAACAAAATTGTTTCTAAATGTCTCAAAAAAACCAAAAAAATGGATCATTAAAAACATTCTGTTTATAAAAGAAATAATAAAAGAACTCTCAAAAATAAACCCAATTATATTATTTGGATTGAGAGAAATAGAAGTATATGAATTGAGTGAAATTAAAAAAGATTCAATAATCAGTAATCGGATGATTCAGGAATCGTCCATTCAAATTAGATCTCAGGATTGGACAAATTATTCATTAACAGAAAAAAAAATGCAAGATCTGACTGATAGAATAAACACAATCATAAATCAAATAGAAAAAATTACAAAAGACAAGAAAAAGGGATTTATAACTTCAGATAGAAATTTGAGTTCTAACAAAATAAGTTATGATGATAAAAGATTGGAATCACAAAAAAATATTTGGCAGATATTAAAAAGAAGAACTGCTCGATTAATCCGTAAATCCCATTATTTTATAATATTTTTCATTGAAAAGATATACATAGATATCTTTCTATCTATGATTAATATTCCTAGTATCAATACACAACTTTTTCTTGAATCAACAAAAAAAATTATTACTAAAAACATTAACAGTAATGAAGCAAATCAAGAAAGAATTAATAAAACAAATCAAAGTTTAATTAAATTTATTTCGATTATAAAAGAGTCACTTTCTAATACTAATATTAGTCTTAGTCAAAAAAATTCAAAGACTTTTTTTGACTTATCTTACTTTTCACAAGCATATGTATTTTACAAATTATCACAAACCCAACTTATTAAGTTAGAGAAATTGAAATCCGTATTTCAATATAATGGAACCCCCCTTTTTCTTAAGAATGAAATAAAGGATTTTTTTGTTGTAAGACAAGAACTATTTCATTCCGAATTAAGACCTAAGAATCTTCGCAATTCTGGAATGAATCAATGGACAAATTGGTTAAGGAGTCATTATCAATATCAATGTGATGTATCTCAAATTAAATGGTCTAGAGTAGTACCACAAAAATGGCGAAATATATTGAACTGTATAGCTCAAAATAAAGATTTATATAAAGATTTGTGTAATTTATATGAAAAAGATGAATTAATTCACTACGAAAAAAAAACAAAAATTGAAACAGATTTATTATTGAATCAAAAGGATAATTTTAAAAAACAATATAGATATGATCTTTTAGCATATAAATCTATAAATTCTGAAACTAAGAAGTACTCTTCAATTTATGGATCACCATTACAAGTAAAAACTAACCAAGATATTTTTTATAATTACAACACACATAAACAAAAATCATTTAATATGGTAGAAGATGATATTCGAGATATGGATAAAAATACGGATAGAAAATTTTTTGATTGGAGAATTCTCGATTTTTGTCTTAAAACGAAGGTCGATATTGAGGCCTGGATCAATATTGATACTGACACTAACAGTAATAAATATACTAAGACTAGTAAGTATCAAATAATTGATAAAATCAATAATAAGGGTCTTTTTTATCTCACACTTCAGCAAGATCAAAAAATCAACCTATCCAATCAAAAACCCCTTTTGGATTGGATGGGAATGAATGAAGAAATACTAAGTCGTCCCATATCAAATCTGGAACTTTGGTTCTTGCCAGAATTTGTGAGACTTTATAATACGTATAAAATGAAACCGTGGGTTATACCAATTAAATTACTACTTTTTAATTCTAATATAAAAAAAAATGCTAGTGAAAACAAAAGCATCACTGGAAATAAAAAAAGAGATCCTTTTATATCAATATCGTCGAATGAAAAAAAATCTCTTGAATTAGAAAACCGAAATCAAGGAGAAAAAGAATCCACGGGCCAAGCAGATCTTAAATCAGCTCTTTCAAACCAAGAAAAAGATGTTGAAGAAGATTATACGGGATCGGACATGAAAAAACATAGAAATAAAAAGCAATACAAGATCAATACAAAAGCGGAGTTTGATTTCTTCCTAAAAAGGTATTTGTATTTTCAATTGAGATGGGATGATTCTTTAAATAAAAAAATAATCAATAACATCAACGTATATTGTCTCCTGCTTAGACTGATAAATCCAAGAGAAATTGCTATATCCTCTATTCAAAGGGGCGAAATGAGTCTGGATATTTTGACGATTCAGAAAGATGTAAGTCTTACAGAATTTATTAAAAGAGGATTTTTGATTATTGAACCAATTCGTCTAGCTATAAAAAATGATGGAAAATTTATTATGTATCAAACCCTCGGTATTTCATTAGTTCATAAAAGTAAACATCAAATAAATCAAAGATACCGAGAAAAAAAACATGTTGATAAGAATTCTGATGAAGTCATTACAAAACATCAAAAGATGACTGGAAATAGATATAAAAAAAATTATGATTTGTTTGTTCCTGAAAATATTTTATCGCCTAGACGTCGTAGAGAATTGCGAATTCTAATTTGTTTAAATTCTAAGAATAGACATAGAAAGGCATCTTTTTGTAATGGGAATGAGGTAAACAGTCAAGTTGTGGATAAAAGCAAAAAATATAAAAAAAAACTTATAAAATTAAAGCTATTTCTTTGGCCCAATTATCGATTAGAAGATTTAGCTTGTATGAATCGTTATTGGTTTAATACCAATAATGGCAGTTGTTTCAGTATGGTAAGGATACATATGTATCCGCGATTGAAAATTCATTAATAGTACATTTTTCCTATATTTCCCATACCATATCTGGTCTATGACGACAAAGAGATGCACGCATACATTGTCTTACATTCCATTCTGATACATGATACTAATTCAATGACATATCAATTAGATCTAGAATGAACAAAATTTTCTTATTTTAGGTCTAAACTTTTATCTTTTGTGAGTGAAGAAACCAACCATACTTTTGTATCCCCTTTCAAATCCAATTTTAAAATGAAAATAGGATTGAGTAAGTTTTATTAAATTAAAAAAATTAGAAATTAATAACGAAATACAAATTTTTGTATATACCAAATAAAAATTAGGGGCATTATTATTACTGATCAATAAAGATATCTATCAATAAAAAATATCTTAAAATAAAAAGAGGGGGGGAGAGAAGATTTCAGTTTATGGTAAAAAATTCATTCATCTCAGTTATTTCACAAGAAGAAAAAGACGAAAACAGAGGATCTGTTGAATTTCAAATAGTTAGTTTCACCAATAGGATACGAAGACTTACTTCACATTTACAATTACACAAAAAAGACTATTTATCTCAGAGAGGTTTACGTAAAATTCTGGGAAAACGCCAACGATTACTGTCTTATTTGTCAAAGAAAAATAGAATATGTTATAAAGAATTAATTAATCGGTTGGATATTCGGGAGTCAAAAACTCGTTAATTTTATTTTTATAAAGGCATTTTGAATTATTTGATTTATTAGATCTTGAATTTTAATGAACTTTTTTTCGTTTTCAGCAATTCATGAAAGAATGAATCGAGGAAAAACCTATGAATATACCGGCTACAAGAAAAGACCTCATGATAGTCAATATGGGCCCCCACCACCCATCAATGCATGGTGTTCTTCGACTCATCATTACTCTAGATGGTGAAGATGTTATTGACTGTGAACCAATATTGGGTTATTTACACCGAGGAATGGAAAAAATTGCGGAAAATCGAACAATTATACAATATTTGCCTTATGTAACACGGTGGGATTATTTAGCTACTATGTTCACAGAAGCAATAACTGTAAACGGACCGGAACAGTTGGGAAATATTCAAGTACCTAAAAGAGCCAGCTATATCAGAATAATTATGTTGGAGTTGAGTCGTATAGCTTCTCATCTGTTATGGCTCGGTCCTTTTATGGCGGATATTGGTGCACAAACTCCCTTTTTCTATATTTTCAGAGAAAGAGAATTAGTATATGATCTATTCGAAGCTGCCACCGGTATGAGAATGATGCATAATTATTTTCGTATCGGAGGAGTAGCGGCCGATCTACCTCATGGCTGGATAGATAAATGTTTGGATTTCTGCGATTATTTTTTAACAAGAGTTGCTGAATATCAAAAACTTATTACACGAAATCCTATTTTTTTAGAACGAGTCGAGGGAGTAGGCATTATTGGTAGAGAGGAAGTAATAAATTGGGGTTTATCGGGACCAATGCTGCGAGCTTCCGGAATACAATGGGATCTTCGTAAAGTTGATCATTATGAATGTTACGACGAATTTGATTGGGAAGTACAGTGGCAAAAAGAAGGAGATTCATTGGCTCGTTATCTAGTCCGAATTGGTGAAATGATAGAATCCGTAAAAATTATTCAACAGGCCCTGGAAGGAATTCCAGGGGGACCCTATGAGAATTTAGAAATACGATACTTTGATAGAGAAAGGAATCCGGAATGGAATGATTTTGAATATCGATTTATTAGTAAAAAGCCGTCTCCTACATTTGAATTGCCGAAACAAGAACTTTATGTGAGAGTAGAAGCCCCAAAGGGAGAATTGGGAATTTTTCTCATAGGGGATCAGAGTGGTTTTCCTTGGAGATGGAAAATCCGCCCGCCGGGTTTTATCAATTTGCAAATTCTTCCGCGGTTAGTTAAAAGAATGAAATTGGCTGATATTATGACGATACTAGGTAGTATAGATATCATTATGGGAGAAGTTGATCGTTGAAATGATAATTGATACACCGGAAGTACAAGATATCGATTCTTTTTCTAGATTAGAATTTTTAAAAGAGGTTTATGGAATTCTATGGGTTCTTGTTCCTATTTTGACTCTTGTAGTGGGAATCACAATAGGCGTACTGGTAATTGTATGGTTAGAAAGAGAAATATCGGCAGGGATACAACAACGTATTGGACCTGAATACGCCGGCCCTTTGGGAGTTCTTCAAGCTCTAGCAGATGGGACAAAACTACTTTTCAAAGAAAATCTTTTTCCATCTAGGGGGGATACTCGTTTATTCAGTATCGGGCCATCCATAGCAGTCATATCAATTTTAGTAAGCTATTCAGTAGTTCCTTTTGGATATCACCTTGTTTTAGCGGATCTCAATATCGGTGTTTTTTTATGGATTGCCATTTCCAGTATTGCTCCAATTGGACTTCTTATGTCGGGATACGGGTCAAATAATAAATATTCCTTTTTAGGCGGTCTACGAGCTGCTGCTCAATCGATTAGTTATGAAATACCATTAACTTTATGTGTGTTATCAATATCTCTACGTGCGATTCGTTGATACATAGACATAAACTTTTCTCTATTCCTTCCTTTCAAGGAAAGGGTTGGAATGGATTGAGTAGATATCTTAATTTTTTTTTTATTCATTATTCGGGTTGATGAACTAAATCAAATAGTTATATGAGTGAAAGAAAACAGCTTATATATAAATTCGCAGTAAAAAGATTGATTCTCATTTTCTATGTATAAGAGTTAGAGAGTTAAGCGGAAATAAACAGAAGAGACCGTTTCCCCCAAGATTGGTTGATTAGTCATCCTGACTTGAAGCGGGTTCAAAAGATCAACCGTATTGAGTTTTCACTATCATTTTTATGTATTAGCATAACGGGGGATTGAGCAAAAACGAGTGGATGGTTAGAAACACGAACATATGTAAAGGATTAGTAATGGAGATTATGTAAATTCTCCAAAAGGACATTTTTACATAATATACAAACAAAGAATACTAATTGGGGCTTTAAGTTGGTAGAAATGATCAGGCAGTACTCCCCATGACACGATTCCAATCCAGAGTATACTCCTATCCACCGATTTAATAAATAACTATTCGAAACGAAATAATCCTTTACTTTATTTTGAAAGCCCCCTTTTTCTCAGAAATAGAAAGAAGAATAGGAACGAAAAAAAAAAAAAAGATATACTTTTTTTATTCTTTGTTACTTTTATTCTTTCCCATTTACATATTAATAGATATATAATTTGTGTCATAATTCATTAATTAATATAGAATTTTTTTTTTCGTACGTGAAACCAACGGGTTATTGATATTTTTACAAGAAGTATTTTATTGAACAGTTAAGTTATTACTGAACAAAGAAGAATTGAAATTATTATTGAAATTATTAAATTAAAGAAAGGATGAGATCAATTCAGAAGTACTTTTTTTATTTAATTTTGAATTAAAATAATTATAACAGACAGAATTCAATTGGTCTAATTTGGGACCGGCCGATAGTTATCCATCCTACAAACATATCAAGATTCAAAAAAGAATACTGACGCGGTCCCTATATTTATTTCTGGCCTTCAAGGAGCCGTATGAGGTGAAAATCTCATGTACGGTTCTGTAATAGCGATGGTAACAGTGATGGTATCACCGACTATAATTATCTAACAGTTCAAGTACAATTGATATTGTTGAGGCGCAATCAAAATATGGTTTTTGGGGATGGAATTTGTGGCGTCAGCCTATAGGGTTTATCATTTTTATTATTTCTTCCCTAGCAGAATGTGAGAGAGTACCTTTTGATTTACCAGAAGCAGAAGAAGAGTTAGTAGCAGGTTATCAAACCGAATACTCGGGTATAAAATTTGGGTTATTTTATGTTGCTTCCTATCTAAACCTATTGGTTTCTTCATTATTTGTAACAGTTCTTTACTTGGGAGGTTGGAATATATCTATTCCGGACATATATGTTTCTGAGCTTTTTGAAATAAATAAAACATGTGGAGTTTTTGGAGCGATAATTGGTATCTTTATTACATTAGCTAAAACTTATTTGTTCTTGTTCATTCCTATCACAACAAGATGGACTTTACCGAGGCTAAGAATGGACCAACTATTGAATCTTGGATGGAAATTTCTTTTACCTATTTCTCTCGGTAATCTATTATTAACAACCTCTTTCCAACTCTTTTCACTGTAAAGTAACATTCTATATTCACAACGTGTCTCAAACAAGAGAAATAAACAAACATAAAACTATTCATATATATATTAACGATATGTTCTCTATGGTAACTGGGTTCATGAATTATGGTCAACAAACAGTACGAGCTGCAAGGTACATTGGTCAAAGTTTCATGATTACTTTATCCCACGCAAATCGTTTACCCGTAACTATTCAATATCCTTATGAAAAATCAATCACCGCGGAGCGTTTCCGCGGTCGAATCCATTTTGAATTTGATAAATGTATTGCTTGTGAAGTATGCGTTCGTGTATGTCCTATAGATCTACCCGTTGTTGATTGGAAATTGGAAACTGATATTCGCAAGAAACGGCTGCTTAATTACAGTATTGATTTCGGAGTCTGTATATTTTGTGGTAATTGCGTTGAGTATTGTCCAACGAATTGTTTATCAATGACTGAAGAATATGAACTTTCTACTTATGATCGTCACGAATTGAATTATAATCAAATTGCTTTGGGTCGTTTACCAATGTCAGTAATTGACGATTATACAATTCGAACAATTTTGAATTCGCCTCAAATAAATAAGTAAATCTCTTATTAACGAATAATTTATAATTACTTTACTAATAACTAATATAGAAGGAATTTAGGTTTCTTTCGTGTTGTTTGGTCAATAACTACAAATACCAACTATTGATTGGTTGGTAAGAAACGCGTCTTAATTTGGATTGAAAATCCATTAATTAATATATCCATAATTGTTTTAAAATATATCGTTTAGAATTAGAACGACTCTTTCAGATAAAGAATGAAATTAGTCCAATAATAGTACTCACATTTATTCATATCCCTTAGTATTTATTTACTTAGGATTAAATTAGGAATTGCTCAAAAATCATAAAAAAAAAATTTTCTGGTCGGGTCTCAATAAGGTCATGAAAAACATTTCTATTTATTTATCTCTTATTTTACATATAATGGATTTGCCCGGACCAATACATGATTTTCTTTTAGTCTTTCTGGGATCGGTTCTTATACTAGGAGGTATGGGGGTGGTATTATTTACCACCCCCATTTATTCTGCCTTTTCATTGGGACTGGTTCTTGTTTGTATATCCTTATTCTATATTCTATTAAACTCTTATTTTGTAGCTGCTGCACAACTCCTTATTTACGTGGGAGCTATAAATGTTTTAATCGTATTTGCTGTGATGTTCATGAATGGTTCAGAATATTACAAAGATTTGAATCTTTGGACCATTGGGGATGTGGTTACTTTGCCAGTTTGTACAAGTATTTTTGTTTTACTCATGATTATTATTACGGATACGTCATGGTACGGAATTATTTGGACTACAAGATCAAACCAGATTATAGAGCAAGATTTGATAAGTAATAGTCAACAAATTGGAATTCATTTATCAACAGATTTTTTTCTTCCATTTGAATTCGTTTCGATAATTCTTTTAGCCGCTTTGATAGGTGCAATTGCCGTGGCGCGACAGTAAAAAATTTATAGAATTAGCAATGCACATTAAACTCTGTTCGGTTTTATTACATTACATTTATTTCCCTTTAATTAAAGATTGTTTATGTCTAAAATATAAATTATTCAATCTATTCTATTAATAATAGAAAATCTGCCTTTGTTCCGTACTTTTTTTTATTCTAGTCAATTGAATCTGTTGAATTGTTGTTCAGTTCATATTGAAATGAATCGAAATTGATAAGGAGTTGGTCAATGATGCTCGAACATGTACTTGTTTTGAGTGCCTACTTATTTTCTATCGGTATCTATGGATTGATCACGAGCCGGAATATGGTTAGAGCCCTTATGTGTCTTGAACTTATACTGAATGCGGTTAATATGAATTTCGTAACATTTTCTGATTTTTTTGATAGTCGCCAATTAAAAGGAAATATTTTCTCAATTTTTGTTATAGCTATTGCAGCCGCTGAAGCAGCTATTGGCCCGGCTATTGTTTCATCAATTTATCGTAACAGAAAATCAACTCGTATCAATCAATCGAATTTGTTGAATAAGTAGTATTAATCAGAATAAGTAGTATTAATCATATAAATTCTAATATTCATAAATTAGAATTACCATGACCATACATTAACGTAATAATACATGTTTTCAAAAATGTAAGAAATTAAAGTATCTTGGCTCTATCGCATGAGTCAATCCAGAAGTAGATTGATTAGAAAAATTATGATAAATTATTGATTCATCTGGTGTCTAAATATATGATTCATTTACAAGTTTACTAGATCGAAACTTTCTGACATTCAAAAATTTATAGATCCAAATGTCACATTCAGTAAAGATTTATGATACGTGTATAGGGTGTACTCAATGCGTGCGCGCCTGCCCAACGGATGTATTAGAAATGATACCTTGGGACGGGTGTAAAGCTAAGCAAATTGCTTCTGCTCCAAGAACAGAGGACTGTGTCGGTTGTAAGAGATGTGAATCCGCCTGTCCGACAGATTTCTTGAGTGTTCGAGTTTATTTATGGCATGAAACAACTCGAAGTATGGGTCTGGCTTATTAATACGTTCCAGAAAACCCTACTTGAATACATTTGATTTTTTTACCTTTACCGACAAAAACCCGCGCTCAAAAACTATTTATTTTGAGCACGGGTTTTTCTGGTCCAAGTTTATCTTGTTTTTACCATGAATAATTTTCCTTGGTTAACGCTAGTTGTAGTTTTGCCAATATTCGCGGGTTCCTTAATTTTCTTTCTCCCTCATAGAGGAAATAAGAAAAGTCGGTGGTATACTACAGGTATATGCATAATGGAACTCCTTCTAACAACCTATGCATTCGGTTATCGTTTCCAATTGGATGATCCATTAATGCAACTGACAGAGGATTATAAATGGATCGATTTTTTTGATTTTTACTGGAGATTGGGAATAGATGGAATTTCTATAGGACCCATTTTACTGACAGGATTTATCACAACTTTAGCTACTTTAGCGGCTCGGCCGATTACTCGAGATTCCCGACTATTCCATTTTCTGATGTTAGCAATGTATAGCGGTCAAATAGGACCATTTTCTTCTCGAGACCTTTTACTTTTTTTCATCATGTGGGAGTTAGAATTAATTCCAGTTTATCTACTTCTATCCATGTGGGGGGGAAAGAAACGTTTGTATTCAGCTACAAAATTTATTTTGTACACTGCAGGAAGTTCCGTTTTTTTATTAATGGGAGTTTTGGGTATTGGTTTATATGGTTCCAATGAACCAACATTAAATTTTGAAACATCAGCTAATCAATCGTATCCTGTAGCACTGGAAATAATATTCTATATTGGATTTCTTATTGCTTTTGCTGTCAAATCACCGATCATACCCTTACATACATGGTTACCAGACACCCATGGAGAGGCACATTACAGTACTTGTATGCTTTTAGCCGGAATCTTATTAAAAATGGGAGCGTATGGATTGGTTCGGATCAATATGGAATTATTACCCCACGCCCATTCTATATTCTCTCCCTGGTTGATTATAGTAGGCACAATTCAAATAATCTATGCAGCTTCAACATCTCCCGGTCAGCGTAATTTAAAAAAAAGAATAGCCTACTCTTCTGTATCTCATATGGGTTTCATAATTATAGGAATTGGTTCTATAAGCGATACAGGACTCAACGGAGCCATTTTACAAATAATCTCTCACGGATTTATTGGCGCTGCGCTTTTTTTCTTGGCCGGAACGAGTTATGATAGAATACGTCTTGTTTATCTCGACGAAATGGGCGGAATGGCTATCGCAATTCCAAAAATATTCACGACTTTCAGTATCTTATCAATGGCTTCTCTTGCATTACCGGGCATGAGCGGTTTTGTTGCCGAATTGTTAGTTTTTTTTGGAATACTTACTAGTCAAAAATATCTTTTAATGACAAAAATATTAATTACTTTTGTAATGGCAATTGGAATGATATTAACTCCTATTTATTCATTATCTATGTTACGCCAGATGTTCAATGGATACAAGCTTTTTAATGCCCCAAACTCTTATTTTTTTGATTCTGGACCGCGAGAATTATTTGTTTCGATCTCTATCCTTTTACCTGTAATAGGTATTGGTGTTTATCCCGATTTCGTTTTATCATTATCAGTTGACAAGGTCGAAGCTATTATATCCAATTATTTTTTTCGATAGTTTTTGTGAGTAAACCAAAAAATGAAACTGAAACCCCATGATTTTAAAAATGGTTGATTGTACAATAAAAAAATGAGTCTTTTATATTCTTTTAAGTAAAATAAAAAAATTGGAATTCTATTATAACTAGATATCTTTTGAATTTGTGAGAACCATTTGAATCAAGTAATGGAAATGATTCAAATGGTTCTTGATTGTTTACATGAAGTTTTCGTATATATACCTGTATGCCGTCCTATGTTTATATTCGTCAAGTCTTTTATTCAATTAGATGTTAATGTAAATGAACCATAACTATGCAACCCTATTCCTAATAGATTAACTCCAAAATAGCATATCCAAATTATAAGAAAGCCCATTGAGGCCACAATTGCAGAATTTACACTTTCAAAATTTTTATTTGTTCTAATATGTAAATAAATAGCGAATATGGTCCAAGTAATAAATGCCCAAGTCTCCTTTGGATCCCAATTCCAATATGATCCCCATGCTTCATTAGCCCATACTGCTCCCGAAAGAATACCTACGGTTAAAAGGATAAACCCTAGACTAATAATACGATAACTCCAACGATCCAATTGTTGAATCAATTGATACCTGTAATAATTTTGAGACGAAATAAAAGAAGTGTTTCGTAAGACATTGTTTCTTTCGTTCACGTATTGAATCTCACTAAAGTAAACTGACTCATTTTCTAAATTATTGCTTTTACTAAAAATCCTTATGAATTTTCGAAATGTAATGACTAGAAGAGCTAGTGATAATAATGATCCACACAAAAGAGCTGCATAGCTCAATACCATCATACTTACGTGCATCATTAACCAATGGGATTGGAGAGCGGGTACTAATATCGCGGATTGATGCATTTCAGTTAAAAGACCCGAAGTAGCAAAACCTTGAGTAAAAAAAGCACTTGGCGCGGTTATTGCGCTTAAATGGTTTTTATGTTTTTTAAAATACGGAATAATATGAATAAAGGAAAAACTCCACGAAAGAAAAATAAATGATTCATATAAATCACTTAATGGTAAATGCCTCAAATACATCCAACGAGTAACTAATAATCCTGTTATGCAGAAAAAAGTAGCTATCATCCCCTTTTCTGACGAATCATCTAGTCCTACGATTTCATCGACTAATAAAATTATCAAATGAATTGTAATTACAATTGAAACGATCGAAAAGGATATATGAGTTAATATATGCTCTAAAGTTGAAAATATCATAAAAATTATTAAATTAATAAGGGCGTCCCTCAATTATAGGAATTGAAATCGGGAATTGAATTCATTATAGGACTTACTCTATGCCATGCCGCCACTCGGACTCGAACCGAGATGCTCTAGCACTGCTTCCTAAGAGCAGCGTGTCTACCGATTTCACCATAGCGGCTTATTCGAAATCATAATAACCTATTTTTATTCAATCGTCGAGCTTGAAGGAGTTAATTCAATCCAATATTTTTTTTTAGGAAACCATTCAAATTGATGAATAAAAACGAGTTTAAAAATTAGGGATTAAAACGTTTTCGTTAACGTTAATAATATTGATTTTTCTTATTATTATCTTTTTATTTAGTTATTTAGTATTTTTTATTTAGTTATTTAGTATTTTTTATTTAGTTATTTAGTATTTTAGGATGTCAATTTTATTTAACTGAACTAACAATGTATTTTTTCGTAGGCTATTACTTTATGCTCTCCTAAAACTAAAATGTAACAGTTGTAACTAGATAATTTTTACTTCAATCCCTGGATATAAGTAAAAAAAATGTTCTGCCTCGTTTGCATTTTTTAATGATTAATTTCTTTTATCATTTATTTTATTAATCTAAAATAAAAAATTCATTTTATCGATTAATAAAAAAATAGAATTTTTATATAACACAATTTCAACGATACACTCAAAAGATTTATGTAAATATTTGCATAGTTAGGTTGCGTTAGGATTTTTTGTTGTGTAGAGAATTTGCGTTAAGATTTAGCAAACCCATTAAGTTAGGTATTTGGGATGGTCGTATTAATCATATAAAAAAATTTCGTATAGAAATTGTACCGTACTTCAAAATATTTTCTAAATTTTTTAATTAATATATATATATATTATATCTTGATCGATCTTCTAATCGAAACATAGGATCTAAAATAGATCACTCAAAATTGGCGCATTCGTCATATAACTACCTAAAAATGTAAACGGGGCTCTTATTAATTTAATTGGGTTTAAGGAATTTATATAGTGATAATAATTTCTAAAAACCCCAAATAATGGTTTAAAAGATTATAAAAAACATTTTAAACTTAATCAATTAGTTTCAACGACCTCTTCTTTATAATATAAAATCAAAAATATAACTAAAAAAAATTCTTTTTATTATTGAGTAAGGGCGATGGGGAAAGTGATAATCCCCATCCGGAAAATGATAAAACATACTAAAATGAAAGGCGAAACCTTGCGCTTGCGTTTACCCTTTTTTCAAACAAAAAAGTACCATTCATTTTTAGAATTCAGTAGACAACAGGATTCTTATCTATATCAGAAACGAAAGAAAAATTTGGCTTCAAATTAAAGTAAAACAAATTCAATTTTATATTCGTTTAAATTAAAACATTATGAGACTAATTCTTTTTTATTTTTTTTATTTTTAATGTATATTGTTTATATTATAATTTATCTTATATATTAATATTTATTATACTATTATGATGTTAATATTAATTATAATTGATAAATATTATTTATCATTTTTATAACTTATAAATCTTATAAATAAACTATAAACAAAATTATATCACTTTATTAGTTATTAGAACGATTCAGATTATTTATTTGTTACACAAAAAAAACTTTTAGAACTCCCGGTAGAAAGAGATTTCGCTAACGAAAAAGCTTTCAATGCTGCCCTATATCCCTTCCTTTTCCAAATATTTTTACGAATACGCTTTTTTGAAATAGAGGTGCGCTTTTTTGGAACTGCCATTAAAAAGTTATAATAGGTTTTTCGGTTGGATGTGAAAGACATCTATTGTTCAAAATCAATTGTTCTTTACTATTCTCTATCTATTTTTTCTCTAAATTAGACTCCAAAAAAAAAAGGGGGGGTAAAATCACATAAAATATTAATAAGAACGATAAGGTACACTATGCCAAATAGATTGAAGTTGATAAAATAAAAAAAAAATAATAATAAAAAAAAAAAGAAAGATTGTCCGTTTCGTTTTCTTTCTATTTTCGTCGTGTTACATTTATACATGTAATAAAAAAATCGAAAAGTTTAATAACCCAACCCTTCTCCCGCTTAATTTTAATTAAAAAATAAAAAAACTTTAATAATTTTTTCTATTATATTAATTAATTTAATATTAATTTAATTGTTCAAGCTCGAAGAAAGAGTCCACAAAATTTTAATTATCAAATGAGACTAGTAGTTAATCTGTTAAAGGATACAAAATACATAATTTAAAGGCATTTTATTTGCCCCCCTTTTTTTTTCCGTAAAATTAAAGTGTTGGATATCATAGCATTTCCTACAAATAGCTTTTATTGTAATGGAAGACAAACAATTAGTTACAAAACAAATTGGTTAATGATTCTAAATAACCGAATTACAATAAATAGTTTTAGTTATGGGCTTTATGATTCATATCAAATACTGTTTTTGGTATAATTATTTATCCTTGTTCTATAGATATAAAAAAATTATTGTAATACGTAATAATTAAAATGAAAATTCTAATTTTCATTTTTTATCTTCATAAAATTTTATTTAAAAATTTGAATTTAATATTAACAATTCAGTATTAATAAAATTAAATACGTATTTTTTTTCACTAGTGACTTATTTATATCATTTGACCAATTATAACCTCTTGATTTTAAATATTTGAAGTAGTTTGGAAAGATTCAGAATAATTAAGGCTAGAAAATTCTATTTAAGTTTTATTTTATATATCTTAATTTTTTTTTATTAACCGACCCCTTTCAAAAGAAAAGAAATAAGAACCGGTGACTCAGAAACAATTAATTAAGATAAATTTTTTTTTTTATTTTTTTATGGAATATACATATCAATATTCATGGATTATACCTTTCATTCCACTTCCAGTTCCTATCTTAATTGGAACAGGACTTCTACTTTTTCCAACGGCAACAAAAGATCTTCGCCGTATGTGGGCTTTTCCTAGTGTTTTATTATTAAGTATAGTTATGGTTTTTTCAGCCCTTTTTTCTATTCAGCAAATAAATAAAAATTCTGTCTATCAATATGTATGGTCTTGGACCATCAATAATGATTTTTCTTTAGAATTTGGTTGCTTGGTTGATCCACTTACTTCTATTATGTCGATATTAATCACTACTGTTGGAATTATGGTTCTTATTTATAGTGACAATTATATGTCTCATGATCAGGGATATTTGAGATTTTTTGCTTATATGAGTTTTTCCAATACTTCAATGTTGGGATTAGTTACTAGTTCTAATTTGATACAAATTTATATTTTTTGGGAATTAGTTGGAGTGTGTTCTTATCTATTAATAGGTTTTTGGTTCACACGACCCAGTGCCGCGAATGCTTGTCAAAAAGCGTTTGTAACTAATCGTGTCGGGGATTTTGGTTTATTATTAGGAATTTTGGGTTTTTATTGGATAACAGGTAGTTTCGAATTTCGGGATTTGTTTGAAATATTCAATAACGTGGTTTATAATAATGAAGTTAATTTTTTATTTGTTACTTTATGCGCCTCCCTATTATTTGCCGGCGCTGTTGCTAAATCCGCCCAATTTCCCCTTCATGTATGGTTACCTGATGCCATGGAAGGGCCTACCCCCATTTCGGCTCTTATACATGCCGCTACTATGGTAGCAGCAGGAATTTTTCTTGTAGCTCGGCTTCTTCCTCTTTTCATAGTTATACCTTACATTCTAAATCTAATAGCTTTGATAGGTATAATAACATTATTTTTAGGAGCCGCTTTAGCTCTTGCTCAAAAAGATATTAAGAAAAGCTTAGCTTATTCTACAATGTCTCAATTGGGTTATATGATGTTAGCTCTAGGTATGGGGTCTTATCGAGCTGCTTTATTTCATTTGATTACTCATGCTTATTCGAAGGCATTGTTGTTCTTAGGATCTGGATCAATTATTCATGCGATGGAAGCTATTGTTGGATATTCTCCAGATAAAAGTCAGAATATGGTTCTTATGGGCGGTTTAAGAAAACATGTACCAATTACAAAAACTGCTTTTTTATTGGGTACACTATCTCTTTCTGGTATTCCACCCCTTGCTTGTTTTTGGTCCA